AATAAAGTGCCTGATAAAAGGGCTATTTTGATAGAATAGAGCATGTACCACTCGTACCTTTATTATAATTTGCATATTATGGAATCAAACCTATGGAATCAAACCATATCTTTAAAGATCAAAACTTTAAGTGCACTATACACTAAGATGCAACTATTTATTAATCCCTCCTTAGAAAGGTAAGCTAAATTAAGCTACTAGGTTCATACCCTACTCATAGAAGTTGTAATCTTCTCCTTCCTACATAAACAAAAGCAAAAGACTATTTATAGGAACAATAATTATAGGAACAATAATCACAGTATCATCAAATAATTGAATCAGAATATGAATAGGCCTAGAAATAAATATAATATCCTTTATTCCTTTAATTATTAAACAAAACAACAAATTAAGATCAGAAGCAGCACTAATTTATTTCTTAACACAAAGAGTTAGTAGAATATTACTTCTATTTTCCATCCTCGCCGTTGGAGGGGGGATAGAGATGCAACTATTTATTAATCTGGGAGTTATTAGAGTATTGGTAAAGTTAGGAGCAGCTCCTTTTCACATATGATTCCCAGAGGTAATGTCAAAAATAAGATGAGAAAATTGTACCTTACTCATAACATGACAGAAAATTGCACCAATAATAGTAATTAATAATATACAATATTCCAACAATATTATATATATTACTGTAATATTATCTACCATGGTAGGTGCAATTGGAGGTCTAAACCAAACATCCCTACGAAAACTAATAGGATACTCCTCCATTAATCATTTAGGCTGAATATTAATCCTAAACAAAACACAAAACAACTGATGCAACTATTTATTAATCTACAGAATAATAATTACAACTATATGCTATATATTTAATTACTATAAAATATTCTTTATTAACCAAATTAATAGATGCAACTTCTCTATAAGAGAGAAAATTACCTACGTAATTGCTTTAATAAGATTAGGGGGATTACCTCCTTTTCTAGGATTCATTTTAAAATGAATAGTTATTCAAACAATAATCCAAGATAAAATAATTACATTAATAACCATCATAATCATGTTCAGACTAATTACTTTATTCTATTACCTACGAATAATTACAAGTATATTGCTAACTTTTTCCTCAGCAAACAAATGAATAACATTTAAATCAAACAACAATATTAATATTATAATTACAATACTAAATATAAGTCTACCACTTATAACAATTATTAATTTCAATTAAAGCTTTAAGTTAAATTAAAACTATTAACCTTCAAAGTTAAATATATATTAGATATAAGCTTTAAGGCTTATTATACCTTACTTTAGAATTGCAGTCTAATATCATATATTGACTATAAAGCCACTTCTAATAATATATTAATTATGCCCTTTATGATAAGAGGTTAACTTTAACCATAAATAAATTTACAATTTATTACCTAACATTTTCAGCCACCTTATCACATTAATTGAATAAATGATTATACTCAACTAACCATAAAGATATTGGAACATTATATTTCCTATTTGGTATATGAGCTGGAATAGTAGGAACAGCAATAAGATGAATTATCCGAATCGAACTAGGACAACCAGGAATATTCATTGGAGATGACCAAATCTATAATGTAATTGTTACCGCCCATGCTTTTATCATAATCTTCTTTATAGTAATACCAATTATAATTGGAGGGTTTGGCAACTGACTAGTACCTTTAATAATTGGGGCACCTGATATAGCATTCCCTCGTATAAATAATATAAGATTCTGACTATTACCTCCCTCAATCACACTATTACTTATAAGAAGTATAGTAGAAATAGGAGCTGGTACAGGTTGAACAGTCTACCCCCCATTATCAAGTAACCTGTCCCACAGAGGAGCATCAGTAGACTTAGCCATCTTTTCACTACACTTAGCAGGAGTGTCATCCATTCTAGGAGCAGTAAACTTCATTTCAACTATCATAAATATACGACCAGTAGGAATAACACCCGAACGAACTCCTTTATTCGTTTGATCAGTAGGAATTACTGCCCTATTACTATTACTCTCACTACCCGTACTAGCAGGAGCAATTACCATACTATTAACAGACCGAAACTTTAACACCTCCTTTTTTGACCCTTCTGGAGGGGGAGATCCCATCCTTTATCAACATCTATTCTGATTTTTTGGTCATCCAGAAGTATATATTCTAATTTTACCAGGATTTGGATTAATTTCCCATATCATTAGACAAGAAAGTGGAAAACTAGAAGCATTCGGAGCCCTAGGGATAATCTATGCCATATTAGCAATTGGATTATTAGGATTCATTGTATGAGCACATCATATATTTACAGTAGGAATAGATGTTGATACACGAGCATACTTCACTTCAGCAACAATAATCATTGCTGTACCAACAGGTATTAAAATTTTTAGATGATTAGCAACACTCCATGGAGTACAAATTAATTATTCCCCCGCTACCTTATGAGCATTAGGATTCGTCTTCCTATTCACAATTGGGGGTTTAACCGGTGTTATCTTGGCCAATTCATCTATCGATATTGTACTCCATGACACTTACTATGTAGTTGCACATTTCCATTATGTCCTATCAATAGGAGCAGTATTTGCCATTATAGGAAGATTCATTCAGTGATATCCCCTATTCACAGGACTAACAATAAACCCTAAATGATTAAAAATTCAATTCATTACTATATTCATAGGAGTAAACATCACCTTCTTCCCACAACACTTTCTAGGGTTAAGAGGAATACCTCGACGATACTCAGATTATCCCGATAGATATACGGGATGAAATATTATTTCATCAATTGGATCAACTTTATCAGTTATTAGAATCATTATATTCCTGATAATTATTTGGGAAAGAATCATCTCCAAACGAAAAATTATCTTCCCTGATAATATAACCTCAAGAATTGAATGAATACAAAAAACCCCTCCAGCAGAACATTCATACAATGAACTACCCATTCTCACCTCTTATCTAATATGGCAGATTAGTGCAATGAACTTAAGATTCATTTATAAAGATTTTACATCTTTTATTAGAACATAGCAACATGAGGAAACCTAACATTACAAGACGCAAATTCCCCTTTAATAGAACAATTAACATTTTTCCATGATCACACCATTATAATTTTAACAATAATTACAGTAATAGTAGCCTATTTAATATTGACACTAACTAGAAATAAGCTCATTAATCGATATTTACTAGAGGGACAGACCATTGAATTATTATGAACAATATTACCAGCCATCACACTGGTATTCATCGCATTACCTTCACTACGGCTACTATATATAATTGACGAAATTAATAATCCAGTACTCACCCTAAAGGTTATTGGACATCAATGATATTGATCTTATGAATATTCAGACTTCAACAATGTGGAATTCGACTCATATATAAAACCAAGATCAGAAATAAACAATGATGAATTCCGACTATTAGATGTGGATAACCGAACAGTCCTACCAATAAACTCCCAAATCCGAGTACTAATTACCGCAGCAGACGTATTACACTCATGAGCAATTCCTGCTTTAGGAATTAAAATTGATGCTGTACCTGGACGACTTAATCAAGGAGCTATAAATATCAACCGACCAGGATTAATATATGGTCAATGCTCAGAGATCTGCGGAGCCAATCACAGATTTATACCCATTGTAATTGAAAGAACACCAGTCAACAACTTCATTACCTGACTAAATTCGTAATTATATATTTAATCATTAAGTGGCTGAAAATTAAGCATTGGTCTCTTAAACCAAATTATAGTAATTAACAACTACTCTTAATGGCCTTAAGGATTTAGTTTAATTAAAACTTTAGTTTGTCAAACTAAGAACATTATTCTATATAATATTCCTTACATTCCACAAATAGCCCCTTTATGGTGAGAAATCCTGTTTATTTTATTCATTACATTATTCATTATTATAAGAATAATAATTTATCATATACCATATATTAAATCTGGGAGGAGTAATATATGACATAAAATTCCTAATCAATTAAATTGAAAATGATAACAGACCTATTCTCTACATTTGACCCAGCAACCAGAATCCATATCTCAAGAAATTGATTAAGAACCTTTCTAGGATTTATCGTATTACCTTTATCCTTTTGAATTATACCTAATCGAATTAATATATTATTAACAAAAATAACTATAAAACTACATGAAGAATTCAAATTATTAATTGGATCATCTTCTAAGGGAAGAACATTGTTAATAATTAGCTTATTTATGTTTATCTTAACTAATAACGCAATAGGTTTATTGCCATATATCTTTACTAGATCAAGCCATTTAACATTCACTATAACTCTAGCCTTACCAATATGATTAAGAATTATATTATATGGGTGAATTAACCACACCAACCATATACTTGCACATTTAGTACCAACAGGTACTCCTCCCGTATTAATACCATTCATAGTAATAATTGAAACTATTAGAAATTTAATTCGCCCAGGCAGACTAGCCGTACGATTAACAGCTAATATAATTGCAGGGCATCTACTAATAAGACTACTAGGGAATAACTCCGTTGAAGCAAGAACTACTATCTTACCCTTTATTATTTTTACCCAAATAATCCTTATAATATTTGAAATAGCAGTAGCTATCATTCAAGCCTACGTATTTTCAGTATTAAGAACCTTATATGCTAGAGAAGTATAAATATGAAAACACACAGTAATCATCCTTACCATTTAGTAGATTACAGTCCATGACCCTTAACGGGATCAATTGGAGCAATAACCTTAACATCTGGAATAGTTTTATGATTCCATAAAAATGAAATATATTTATTCTATTTAGGAGTTATAATTCTTATCCTAACAATAATTCAATGATGACGAGACATTATCCGAGAAGCAACATTCCAAGGAAAGCATACTATTAAAGTAATAGAGGGGTTAAAACTAGGAATGATTCTATTTATTATTTCAGAAGTATTTTTCTTTATTTCATTCTTCTGAGGATTTTTCCATAGTAGACTAGCCCCTACAGTAGAAATTGGGATAATATGACCCCCTAAGGGTATTCAAGTATTTAATCCTATAGAAATCCCCCTACTAAACACCATAATCCTATTATGTTCAGGAATTACAGTAACATGAGCCCAACACAGATTACTGGGAAATAATTATATCCAAACCACATGAAGACTATTTCTAACAGTAATTTTAGGAGTTTATTTCACAATGCTACAAGCATATGAATATATAGAATCCAGATTTTGTATGAGAGACTCAGTTTACGGGTCTAGATTTTTCATAGCAACAGGATTCCATGGTATCCATGTAATTATTGGTACTACATTCCTAGCCGTATGCTTAATACGACATATATCATGTCACTTTTCCAAAACACACCACTTTGGTTTTGAAGCAGCGGCATGATATTGACACTTTGTTGATGTAGTGTGATTATTCCTTTACATTTCAATTTACTGATGAGGTAGTTAATCTTTTTAGTATAAATAAATATATTTGACTTCCAATCAAAAGATCTTAAATTAAGAAAAGATAATTATTAAAATAATAACTTGCCTAATATTAGCTATAACAATTGCATTAACATTAATAATTTTGTGCTCAATTATCTCAAAAAATTCAATCCTAGACCGGGAAAAAATATCACCATTTGAGTGTGGATTTAACCCAATAAGATCCGCCCGAACCCCTTTCTCTATCCAATTCTTTTTAATTGCTGTACTATTTTTAATCTTTGATATCGAAATCGCAATCATCTTACCCATCATCATTACTATAAAATGAAGAATAACTAGAAAATGAATTATCACAGTTACACTATTTCTAATAATTCTGATTCTAGGATTATACCACGAATGAAAAAACGGAATACTAGAATGAGCAAAATGGGGTTGTAGTTAAATTAACATTTAATTTGCAATTAAAAAATGTCTTTAAAATTATTGACCTGCCTCAAAAGAAAGATAATGAAGTAAAACTTACATTTAGTTTCGACCTAAAATTAGGGATCTAATTATCCCCTTATCTAAAAAATTAATTGAAGCCAAAGTAGAGGCTTTTCATTGTTAATGAAATTATTGATTAATATTAATGAATCCAATTAAAAGGGTTTGAGGTATCTGAAGGAAGCTGCTAACTATCTTTCAAAGCGGTTAAACTCCGTTTTTCCCTTATTTATATAGTTTAATTCTAAAACCTATCATTTTCAATGATAAAATAAGTATATGTCTTTATAAATATTCAAGGGGTATACTCGCCCATCTTAATAACTTCAATATTAAACTTTAAATTTAAGATACTTGAATAAATAAAAACCATAAATAAGCCTAAAAATAAAAATCTAATTAAGTAAAACTTAATATTATTAAACTGGTATAATAAATTATATCCTCCAAGGTAATTCATAAAACGAGGTAAGACCCCAGAAATAGTACTCTCACCCCACCCTAAATCCATAAAATTAACATAATAATTAGACAAAGGAAGAAAAAGTGAATATAATGATCAAGTTCTAAAGTAAGGTATAAACCATATAGAACCAAAAAAACTGAGTTGGAGGGGGGATAATAAACCATACAAAGAATCAGACCAATTTAAAATAGACAACTCATAACCCATCCACCCTCCAAGAAGTACAAATACTAAAGGCATTAATTTACATTCCAAAGGAAAAACTAAAACCGAAGGACAAGGAAAAAATAATCAACCCAATAAACTCCCACAGATAATAGCCATAAATGTTAAAAATACTATGGATGATAATATAATCCTATCCTCACCATAAGATTGACAGGGGGATAACCCCGAAAAACCCCCAATACAATAATAAATTAATCGTAATCTATAGCATACAGTTAATCCTACAGATAAAAAAAATAATACATAAATAAACAAATTGAAATAATTATATCCAACATACTCTAAAATCAAATCCTTTCTATAAAACCCCGCTAAAAAAGGAATACCACATAAAGAAAGATTAGAGATGCAAAAACATGAACATGTAAAAGGAAGATGATTAACTAAGTAACCTATATGACGAATATCCTGAGAATCATTTATACAATGAATAATTAACCCAGCGCACAAAAATAAAAGAGCCTTAAAAAAAGCATGAGTCAAAAGGTGATAATAAGATAAAATAGGATATCCCATAAACAAAATTCTTATCATTAAACCCAGCTGACTTAAAGTTGATAATGCAATAACCCTCTTTAAATCATACTCAAAATTAGCCCCCAACCCAGATATAAATATAGTCAAAACTGACAATAACAAAAAATATTCTATGTTATTTATCATAATCAAATCATTAAACCGAATAAGAAGATAAACCCCTGCAGTAACTAATGTTGAAGAATGAACCAAAGCAGACACAGGAGTAGGAGCAGCCATAGCTGCTGGTAATCAAGAAGAAAAGGGAATTTGAGCTCTTTTAGTAAAAGCTGCTAAAATCAACAGAAAGATAATTCAAGTCCCCCAATCATGATAATAATTACAATAATAGATATAATTCCATCTACCAAGATTAAACAATCAAGCAATAGAAATTAAAATAGCAACATCCCCAATACGATTAGTTAAAACTGTTAATATTCCAGCATTATAAGATTTAAAATTCTGAAAGTAAACAACCAAACAATAAGAAACCAAACCCAAACCATCCCAACCTAACAAAATACTAACCAAATTAGGACTAATAATAAGTAACATCATTGATAAAATAAATAGTAATACCAAAATTAAAAACCGCACCTTATAATAATCCAAATCCATATAAGAACTTCTGTAATAAACAACCATAGAAGAGATAAACAAAACACAACCCATAAAAATTAAAGATATCCAATCAAACAAAAAAGTTATAATAATACTAGAAGAATTCAAAGAATAAACCTCTCAATCAACAAAAATTAACCAATCCCATATCAAAAGATATAATCCAACAGAAAAAGATAACAAACCAACAGAAAAAATAACAAAAGACCAAAACTTATATAAACAAAGGAAATTAATGGGCTTAAAGCAAAACATATTACACCTATAATTCCACAAATTATTATTCTTAATTAAACTACTTAAACCCTACTATAAATATATAGAAAATAAATCGAACCTCATAATCAAAAAATTTAAAGGGAGTCAGTGCATTAAAATCAGAGTATATTCACGAATATTACCCCCTGATGAAATTAATATACCTCTATATAAAGAACCATGCTGACTAGCAGAATATAAATAAATTCTATAACAACAACTTAAAAAGGAAGATAATATTAATAAAAAACAGGTCAAATAATCCCAACCCAATAAACTATTAATAATATAGATTTCCCCTAATAAATTAAGAGAGGGGGGACAAGATATATTATTAGCACAAAGCAAAAACCATAATATTGATATCCCTGGCATAAAAGTAATTAGACCTTTATTCAATAACAAACTTCGACTATGAGTACGCTCATAAACAATATTAGCTAAACAGAATAAACCTGAAGAACAAAACCCATGCCCTAACATCATAACCAAAGAGCCTACCATACCCATATAACTACAAGTTATAATTCCACAAATAACAAGACCTATATGAGATACTGAAGAATAAGCAATTACAGATTTTATATCCACTTGACAAAGGCATAATAAACCCACCATAAAAGCACCAAACAATCTTAGATTAACCCAAAGATATCTTAAAGAAGAAGAATAATGATTAGTAAACATTAAAACACGAAATAATCCATAACCTCCCAACTTCAAAAGAATACCTGCTAAAATCATCGAACCAGAAATAGGGGCCTCTACATGAGCCTTAGGAAGCCAAAAATGGACAAACACCATAGGCATTTTTACCAGAAAAGCCAAAACCAGAGATAAATACAAATAAATATTAATATCCAATGAAATTAATCAAAAGTTCAAAGAACCTACCACTTTATAAATATAAAAAATTCCTAATAATAAAGGCAAGGAGGCAAACAAAGTATAAAACAATAGATAATTACCCGCTAAAAGACGCTCTGGCTGATACCCCCACCCAAAAATCAAAAAAAGGGTGGGGATAATTGATGCCTCAAAAGAAAGATAAAAAATTAGTAAGTTATCTGCGCTAAAAGTAAACATTAAAGCTAATAATATAAAAAGTACAACAAACAAAAACTCACTACTATTTTTTTTATCTCGGTAAATTATATATCTAGCTATAACCATTAAAAATAATACCCAGCAAGTAAGGCTAATTAAACTATAAGATAAAATATCCATACCAAATAAACCACTGACTTGAGAAAAAAAATTAACAGAGCTACTAAAATAAATGAAAATTAAAGACATAAATATAAGAGACATTATAAATAAATATCAACTATTTATTAATGGGATTATAAATAAAACTATAAAAAAATATTTTATCATGATAAAACAGATAAACTTGATAAATAATCATTACCTTGACTACGAACTAAACTAACTAGAATAGATAAACCTAAAGCCCCCTCACAAACAGAAAAGACCAAAAAAATTAACGAAAAATATAATTCATAACCAAAACCCAACAATACTATAAATATTAACAAATAAACAGAGAGAACTATAAATTCTAAACTTAATAATGATAATAAAATATGTTTACGAGTAGAGCAAAATACAACTACCCCACAACCTATAAATACAATTAATGAGAAATTTACTCTTAAAATAAGTTTTAATAGTTTAAAATTAAAATAATGATCTTGTAAATCATAGATAGGAATTTCCTTTAAAACTTCAGTAAAAAGCCGTGCTCATCCTTAATCTCCAAAATTAACATTTTAAATTAAACTATTTACTGTTTATGATGCAACTATTTATTATTATAATTTCCTTAGCCATCACATTTTTATGATTAAAACATCCTTTAAGTATGGGATTAATCCTAATTTGCCAAACCTTCATCGTTGCAATACTAACAGGTATAATACTTAGATCATTTCTGTTCTCATATATCATCGTAATCATTATATTAAGAGGAGCTCTAGTACTATTCATTTATATAGCAAGAGTAGCCTCAAATGAAAAATTCCAAACTCCCATTAAATTAATTATCTTATATATATTAATTAATACCATTATACCTTTTTTAATAGATAAAAGTGATCATTTAGAACATAAAATAAATTTAGTAAACATAAAACCAGAAATTTTATCCTTGATGCAACTATTTAACTCCACCTCAGCTTACATCACAATAATAATAATCCTTTACTTATTATTGACAATAATTATTGTTTCCAATATTGCTAGAGTAAAAGGGGGACCATTGCGAATAAAATATTAAGAACTTAAATATGAATAAACCTCTACGAAAAATACACCCATTAATTAAAATTGTTAACAATTCATTAATCGATTTACCATCCCCCTCTGCTATTTCACTATGATGAAACTTCGGATCCCTGCTTGGCTTATGTTTAATAATCCAAATTACTAGAGGAATTTTTCTAGCTATACACTACACAGCTAACATTGAAATAGCATTTAATAGAGTAATTCATATTTGTCGAGATGTAAATAATGGTTGATTACTACGCCACACTCACGCTAATGGAGCTTCATTATTTTTTATTTGTCTTTATCTTCATGTAGGTCGAGGAATTTATTATGGGTCATATAAACTTACAATAACTTGATTAATTGGAGTTTTACTCTTATTAATTACTATAGGAACAGCATTCCTGGGATATGTTCTACCTTGAGGACAAATATCATTATGAGGGGCTACTGTAATTACCAATTTATTATCAGCATTACCCTATTTAGGAAATACCTTAGTGAAATGACTCTGAGGAGGATTTTCAGTAGATAATGCAACCTTAACACGATTCTTCACCCTTCATTTTCTATTACCTTTTATGATTGCTGCACTAGTAATAGTACATTTACTATTCCTTCATCAATCTGGGAGAAGTAATCCTTTAGGATTGAACAGAGACTTTGACAAATCACCATTTCACCCTTACTTTTCAATTAAGGATTCTATAAGTATTATTATTACTATGTTCATATTTTCTATATTAATTCTTCTTGAGCCTCGGCTCTTAGGAGATCCTGAAAACTTTATCCCCGCAAATCCATTAGTGACACCAGTACATATCCAACCCGAATGATACTTCTTATTTGCCTATGCTATTCTACGATCAATCCCCAACAAGTTGGGGGGAGTAATTGCCATAGTTGCATCAATTTTAATTATTGTATTACCACCCTTCACTAATAAAAACAAATTCCAAGGGATAACATTCTATCCAATTAATAAAATATTATTCTGGGGATTCACTGCAACTATTATTTTATTAACATGAATTGGAGCTCGTCCAGCAGAAGAACCTTTTATCCTTACAGGCCAAATCCTAACTATTATATATTTTATATATTTCATTATTAACCCTTTAACACTAAATATATGGGACAAATTAAACAATAAATAATTAATCAATAAGTTTTAGGTAAACTTGTACTTTGAAAGTACAGAACGAAAGTTAAATTCTTTCATTGATTTAATACCTACTTAATTTAGTGGATTAATCCCCCAGCAGCATCAACATTAAAACCCCTAAATAAAAAAATAAACAATTTAAGGACAAGGGAAGGAACAACTTTCAGGTCAAGTATATTAATTTATCATAACGAAACCGTGGCAAAGTCCCACGAACTCAAATAAATCAGAAGATAATAATAACCACCTTAATATAGAAAAAAATAGACCAAAGATCACACCCTAAAAATATAATTACTGTTAATATACTTATAAAAATAATATTTATATATTCAGATAAAAAAATAAAAGCAAAACCCCCTCTTCTATATTCCACATTAAACCCTCTAACTAATTCACTTTCCCCCTCAGCAAAATCAAAAGGAGCACGATTAGTTTCAGCTAAACAAGAAGATAATCAACAAAAAAACAAAGGAGTAGAAAAAAATAAAAACCAACCATAAGACTGAAAAATCATAAATTCTAATATATTAAAACTAAAAACAAATACAATCAAACAGATTATAATCAGAGCTATTCTAACCTCATAAGAAATAGTCTGAGCTACAGAACGCAACCCTCCCAAAAGGGCATAATTAGAATTAGAGGATCAACCCGCCAACAATACACCATAAACCCCTATACCAGTACAACATATAAAAAATAAAAATCCATAATTAAAATTGAAAACATTAATAAGACTAGGGTAAAGACCCCAGATAATAAAAGACAATATTAATATAAAAATCGGGGATAGATAATAAATCAAAAAATTAGACTTATAAGGCACTGTTTGCTCCTTAAAAAACAATTTAATACCATCAGATATAGGCTGAAGTAGCCCTAAAAATCCTAACTTATTAGGACCTTTACGTAACTGAATATAACCTAATACCCTTCGTTCTAACAAAGTAACAAACGCAACCGCCACTAATACAAAGACTAAAGTAAGTAAATAACAAAAGATATACATTACTATTTGTAACCTAAATTACATAAATAAATTCTAAATTTAATGCACTAATCTGCCAAAATAGCCCTTTAATTCTTAATTTAACATTATTAATAATCATGTTATAAATTATAATATATAACTTACTTGGTCCTTTCGTACTAAAGTAAATATTCAATATACTCGAGGATAGAAACCAACCTGGCTCACGCCGGTCTGAACTCAGATCATGTAAAATATTAAAGGTCGAACAGACCTAGTAATTAAGCTGCTGCACTTAAAACTTATTTTAATCCAACATCGAGGTCGCAAACTCCATTATCGATATGAACTCTCCAAAGGAATTACGCTGTTATCCCTAAGGTAATTTAATCTTAATATCCAAAATAAAGGATCATAAATATACAAATCTGTAAATAATATATAAAGAAAGTTAAATAAATTTCCCTGTCACCCCAACAAAATTACAAAAGATGTAAATTAATCAATAAAAACCAAAAGTAAAATACATCACATTAAATATCTTAGTAATAAAATTCTATAGGGTCTTCTCGTCCTCCGAAACCATTTAAGCTTTTTAACTCAAATATTAAATTCTAAACTTAATAATAGTATAAAGAAAGCTGATATTTCATCAAACCATTCATACAAGCCTACAATTAAAAGACAAATGATTATGCTACCTTTGCACAGTCAAAATACTGCGGCTATTTAATCATTTAAATATAAATCATTGAGCAGGTCAGACTTGATATAAACTTTACCAACAAGACATGTTTTTGTTAAACAGGTGAACATCAAATTTGCCGAGTTACTATATACTATTTATACAAATATACTAATTCTATCATTATTAACAATACATATTCATTAAATAAAGAACCTTAATAAACAAATAATCAATTTAATAAATAAAAATCCAATAGCAGGATTAATTATAACAAAATAAATGATGAACATTACTAATTCTACATTACCTAACTATATAATAATATTATGATATATAAATATTAAAGAGCTTATCCCCTATAATATTAGATTAAAGTAATTATATCCAATCTCAATTAGAACAATAAATAACATTTAATCCTAAATTAAATTTAATTATTAAGGAACCAGATATTTAAAGTTGAATAGCATATAACCCCTATCTTAATCTTATTAATAATTATGAAACATTAACCAACAGATATAAGATATCTCCTTTAATTTCGGGAAAATCAATATAATAATTGATAAAAATTAATAAACCCTGATGCAAAAGGTACAAAAAACAAATTCTACTTCCATTTAATTAACTAATACTACTTTACAGTAAAATAAACTATCAATAATTAATAACACTTAGAGGTTCATTAAACATTACTCAACCTAAAATATAAGTTATTTCTATTAAACTAAATTCATAAATAAATCAATTTATTAAATAAAATATTAATTCAGATCAATTTGAATTGCACAAATAAATCATTAATGTAAATAACAATTTGCCCTAGGCATAATCTGTTTATTTCCAGGTTCACCTTCCGGTAAACCTACTTTGTTACGACTTATCTCATCTTAATAATGAGAGCGACGGGCGATGTGTACTTAATCCAGAGCAAATATCACTATTAAAATATAATAAACATTACAATTAAATCCTATTTCATGGGGATAATACAAAACCCAATCCAAAATTAATGAAATCATCAATGTAGCCCATCTCAACCTATAATAAAATTGCACCTTGACCTGATATCAAATTATTATCATAAATACATGAGAGTAAAATCCTAATAAAACACTCAACATAACAGAGGTATACAAATTAAAAATTATAGTTAAATTTATCGTGGATTATCGATTAAAGGACAGGCTCCTCTAAAATGACTAAATTACCGTCAAATTCTTTTAATTTTAAGATCTTAACTATTAATACTAAAAGTTAAATATTACATTCAAAATAATAGGGTATCTAATCCTAGTTTAAATAATAAAATTTCATATAATCTACTTAACCAAATTAATAAAATATATTTAAATTTCACCTTAAAACAAACTTAATATAATCAAATTCATTAAACATATAAATATAACCCAAAAAAAATGACAATGACTAATTGTATAACCGCAGCTGCTGGCACAAAATTTGCTAGTCAATTCATGAATTAGCTATTTCTCACCTTAATAAAAAAATAAAAATATAAACTGCGAAAATCCCTTTCCAATTTTAACCATTAAGATTAAACTGAAACATATTAATATTATTCACGCCATAACTTACATGTAAATCTATCCAAAAGCCATGTATAAAAAACTAGAATCAAATTCACTAGTTTCCATCAGAAAAATGAGTGTGGGTCCATTTGAAAATTCCTCCCACTACGCTCGGTCTGTCTCCTCCCGGCCCCTCTCGGCCCCGGTAGGATATGGCATGCAAAGATTTTACTCTCATGTACATTCTATATATGTTCCATATGGTAAGATAGTCCCATATGTCTGTGACGATATTATACTGCTATAGTTAGTTCACATTGCGTTCACCTTAAATCTATATCATTATATATCTTTAGATAAGATATATTATTGGATATAATTATTTCCCAGTATGAAATACTCTGTAATAACCATTATGTCATATATTACTCCTCCCAGATTAATAAATAGTTGCATCTCTATCCCCCCTCCAACGGCGGTCCCGGACGGTCCCCCCTGTATACTCAGTAACTAGTTACTCCACTTCTCCCCCTAGAAGTAAAGAATTTACTATTACCTTCACAGAAAGTCAATATTAATTATTAAATCAACTTATTAATTACAGGCCCTGTATCTTACTCTACCCTTAACAGATATGTTCCTTAATCCCATTTTAAGCCTTAGTGTAAGATTTAAGGTATAATTATTAACTATAAAGTATTAAAACGGACCACAAAGATATTATTTATATAATAAGGTCTTTTTAGACCTTAAAAGTTAACCTTTTTAGAAATCAGTCGACCCCTAAAAATCCCTTTCCAATTTTAACCATTAAGATTAAATAGACCCACACTCATTTTTCTGATGGAAACTAGTGAATTTAGTTCATCTATTTATTTCCCCCGATAAATAGTTTAATCTAAGGAATTTATACTATGCCACGATCTCCAGAGATCATTTAATTAATTTCTTCAAGCAATCTGAACTAACCAAGATTCAATATATTAAAATTGAAATAATCAACACCTGAATTAACCTAATCTCTAGATCTAGATTAAGAATTAAAATAAATTTAATCTAAGGAATTTATACTATGCCACGATCTCCAGAGATCATTTAATTAATTTCTTCAAGCAATCTGAACTAACCAAGATTCAATATATTAAAATTGAAATAATCAACACCTGAATTAACCTAATCTCTAGATCTAGATTAAGAATTAAAATAAATTTAATCTAAGGAATTTATACTATTAAACACA